GACTGAATGTAATGACTCAACAAAACCGAGCGAAAGAGTTGTCCTTCAGTCAAAATCAATCTCACCGAATAAAATTCGTTTGATTTAGGAAATACCTATTTGCATTTTTTTTTAGTCCGGTTGCGAGGTCTGAATAGTAGGTATGAATCATAGTTCAAATATTTCTTTTTTTCTTGATCTATTCTACTTGATCTATTCTATATATTCCGTGCTCCAGATACTATAATAAATATCCGACGAAGTAGAATCATCTTAATAGAGATAACAGGTCCATTCTATGTATTATCAATAGGATCAATTATAGCAAGTCACACACTCATATTCCGGAAATACCGAAACAAATAAATTCCACGGTCGAACTACCAGAATGGTCTATAAATCCAAATCTTAAGTAAAGTCATTTTTTCTTTGATTGAAAGACTAGAACTTCATAGTTCTTAATAAACCTAACTCATTCCAATTCCATCCAGTAAAACGGAGGAATTATAAATTTCTAAAATAATAGATAGGAATATCGCAAATAGAGCCATTGCGACCCCCATAAGTGGTGTAGTCCCCCATCCCGGAGCAACTTTACCATATTCTGAATTCAATGGTTTCAATAAACTCCCTACATTAGTTCGTCTTGGTCTTGCCCCAGATCCAGAACTATCCTCAACGGTTTGTGTAGCCATAAATCCTATTTAATGATTGGTTGAGATCTGTTGACTTTGTATACTATTCCGTTGTAGTTGTAAATAAACGATCTTATCGTAGATCCATTGTGATCTTGAAATTATCTAAAAATGGAAACAGCAACCCTAGTCGCCATCTCCATATCTGGTTTACTTGTAAGCTTTACTGGGTACGCCTTATATACCGCTTTTGGGCAACCCTCTCAACAACTAAGAGATCCATTCGAAGAACACGGGGACTAGTTAAAGTAATGAGCCTCCCATATTGGGAGACTCATTACTTCAATTGAATCATTTAAAAAAATTATTTCATTTTTTAGTTGGAACCTTAGGAGGTTCTCGAAAAAAGATAGCGAAAAAAATTATTCCTAAAGTCGAGACTAAAAGGAATGTATAAACCAATGCTTCCATGGATTCGATCGTGGTTTACAATTATAGCTTCCACACCTATTCATTTTGGGATCATTTACCATATAAAGAAAGAAAAAGAGGCAAAGAAAAGATGGTGATTCACGTCAAGATTTCCCGAGTACCCGATGTCAAATCAAAAAAAAATAGAGGCGAAAGATACCACCGAAATGTCGTATCAGACTACTTGTCTCTTTGTAGTTGGATCTCCAAGTTTTTGGAATGCTCCAAATTCGACTTGAGCATCCAAATCTGGATCAATACCAGCAAAAACATCTCTGAACAAGGTTCTAGAGCCATGCCAAATGTGGCCAAAAAAGAAGAGCAAAGCAAACGTAGCATGTCCAAAAGTGAACCAACCCCTCGGACTACTACGAAAAACACCATCGGATTTCAACGTAGCCCGATCTAATTCAAAAATTTCACCTAATTGGGCACGTCTAGCATATTTTTTCACAGTAGCAGGATCAGAATAACTTACTCCATTAAGTTCACCCCCATAGAACTCAACAGTTACACCTACTTGTTCAACACTATACTTGGATTCTGCCCTTCTAAAAGGAACATCAGCTCTCACAATTCCGTCTTCATCTACCAAAACTACCGGAAATGTTTCAAAAAAAGTAGGCATACGACGTACAAAAAGCTCACGCCCTTCGTTATCTCTAAAGACGGGGTGTCCTAACCATCCAACAGCTATTCCATCTCCGTTGTCCATTGAACCTGCTCTGAATAATCCCCCTTTTGCCGGATTATTACCAATGTAATCATAAAAAGCTAATTTTTCGGGAACTTTAGACCAAGCTTCTGATAAACTCAGATTTTCGGCTAGCCCGGCGCTAACTCTTCGATATATTTCTTGCTGAAAGTATCCCTGATCCCACTGATAACGAGTAGGACCAAATAATTCAATTGGGGTAGTTGCTGAACCATACCACATAGTTCCAGCAACAACGAAAGCTGCAAAAAAAACAGCAGCGATACTACTGGAAAGTACAGTTTCAATATTGCCCATACGTAATCCTTTGTATAGACGTTGAGGAGGACGGACACTAAGATGGAATAGACCTGCTAATATGCCTAATGTACCCGCTGCAATATGATGAGACGCTATTCCTCCCGGAACAAAAGGATCAAAACCTTCCGCGCCCCATGCTGGATTTACAGCTTGTACTTTTCCAGTTAGTCCATACGGATCGGACACCCATATTCCAGGACCATACAAACCTGTTACATGAAATGCGCCAAAGCCAAAGCAAGCCACCCCTGAGAGAAATAAATGAATTCCAAAGATCTTGGGCAAATCCAACGAAGGTTTTCCTGTACGTTCATCAGTGAATATTTCTAGGTCCCAATATACCCAATGCCAGATAGCTGCCAAGAAGCACAAGCCAGAAAACACAATATGTGCCCCTGCCACACCTTCATAACTCCAAATACCCGGATTCGTTACAGTTGCTCCTGAAATACTCCAACCACCCCACGAATTGGTTATTCCTAAACGAGTCATGAAAGGTATAACGAACATACCCTGTCTCCACATTGGATCAAGAACGGGATCAGAGGGATCAAAAACCGCCAATTCGTATAAAGCCATCGAACCGGCCCAACCTGCAACTAGAGCTGTATGCATTATATGAACAGAAATCAATCGACCGGGATCATTCAATACAACAGTATGAACACGATACCAAGGCAAACCCATGGAAATACCCCTTTATCAAAGAAAAATAGACACTATGTCGCTTTAATTTTATCGCATTGGAAAAACAAGTATATATACTATATAGCTAACCTTTTCAGTAGATTCTGTATCAGAAAGGGTTAATATTTATTCGATTCCATTGAAAATAACAGAACAATTCTGTTCGTAAGAACAAAGAGAAGCAGATCTATTCTATACCCGATAAGTACCAATACGCAATGGGAGGATTGGTCCCATTTTGGGGGAACGAATGGATAGATACTTGTTTATCATTCAAACGCTCGATACCTTCGTGAAAATTTTTTCTTTCTTCATTCTGTCTTACTCTATAAACCTTCCAGTCTCTGTATCAAATAAACTAAACCGAAAAAAGGGATGAAGACAATAAACAAGTGATTGTTACGTTTCCATATTAAAGTAAAGTATAGTACTTAATTTTTTTCTTTAATTTAATGCCCATTGGTGTTCCAAAAGTACCTTTTCGGAGTCCTGGAGAGGAAGATGCGGTTTGGGTTGACGTATAGTGCGACTTGTCAGACATATTGGGTCATATGGGATTTACCCGTTCTCTCCCCCGATCGAGATATCCTCCGTTTCGCCCAAGAAATATTGTATTGAGTACACCATCAATCATTCGGAGCGTGAAGTGCAATTAGATCAATTTATATTGGGGATCAATATTATCAATTTAGAAGAATTTATGGTTCACTTGGACCGATAAAATAAAGTATCCAGGCTCCGTTTAGAAAATACCAAATCGGTAACAAATTGGTAATATAATATATGTATGATTACCACTTGTATCATAAACTATTCTTAGACTTCCTATTACTATAGGAATGATAGGAATGATCCTAAACTGCCAACCAATGAAATAGTATGATGAATACATCAAATAGTTTGGGGAAAGCAAGACACGAAATGAATAAAAAAAAAAAAAGAAATCATAACAAAAAAGTGGTACTGAGACCATTTGCCCTATATGTGCAAATCGAATTCGGACGGATCTTTTCCCGGAGTAGACCATGAACCTAAAAGAATTGAAAGGGGCCCAGTCAGGAACAAGAAAATGACATCGTGATTTGAATCTCGATGAAACAATACATCAATGAGAGGTTAGTTTAATAAGTTCAGTCAATTCTTTTTTTTGAGGGAAGAGAGCCAAAACTCAGATCATTTTTTTAATGGAGGACCCTTCAAAAAAAAAGCAAAAACCTATTATAGAAAAAAAGAAATAAAACAGGAATCGACACATTGATTCTTTTTTTTCGAAATTTTTTTTGAACCGTATGCATCCAAAGGTGCACGTACGGTTCCTAAGGGATACAATTTTGTCCTAATCAACCGACTTTATCGAGAAAGATTACTTTTTTTAGGCCAAGAGGTTGATAGCGAGATCTCGAATCAACTTGTTGGTCTCATGGTATATCTCAGTATAGAAGATGATACTAAGGATCTTTATTTGTTTATAAATTCTCCCGGCGGATGGGTAATACCAGGAATAGCCATTTATGATACTATGCAATTTGTGCCACCTGATGTGCATACAATATGCATGGGATTAGCCGCGTCAATGGGATCTTTCATTCTGGTCGGAGGAGAAATTACCAAACGTCTAGCATTCCCTCACGCTTGGCGCCAATGAGTTTTTATTTGAAAAAAAAAAAGGAAGACTATGCCTTCGCCATATTGATTATAAATCAAATAATAAGTAATAATAGCATGGCATTTCGAGTTCGATATTAACAAATTTGTATTGTTTTTTCATAAGATATGATCTTGTATCGAAATAGTAGTATGAAACAAAGGTTATTTCCGATTTGCTCTTATGTGTCGGGAGTACATTTCAGCGTCACAAACCATTTTGCTTCCACACTAGAAGTCGGTCTCTTTCAGATATTTATATTCTGAAAGAACGAGTACGAAAATGAAAAAAAAAGATCATTTTTTCCTTATTTGATCGTATCAGAAAGAAACTTTGGGATTGCTAAATCACAGACGAGATAAATATAGAAAGTAACAGAACCATCATAGTATTTTTTTTTACTTCTACGAAAGGAAGGGTGGTAAATGGATCATTCAACGATCTGTATCGGATGGATTCTATTTCTTTCTTCGATAGAATCGAAGAGAAGAAAAAAAGTCAATTCCATTGCGGAGCCGTATGCAATGAACAAAAGATGCCTGTACGGTTGTTCAATTCGATTTTCTTTTTCTTCTTGGTAGTTTTTTATCCCTTTTGAGTTTAGCTCAATCATGCAAAATCGAAGAACCGTTCATGATGTTATATCAATATCATCAGGGTTATGATTCACCAACCTGCTAGTTCTTTTTATGAAGCACAAGCAGGGGAATTTATCCTGGAAGCGGAAGAACTACTGAAACTTCGCGAAACCCTCACAAAGGTTTATGTACAAAGAACGGGCAACCCTTTATGGGTTGTATCCGAGGACATGGAAAGGGATGTTTTTATGTCAGCAACAGAAGCCCAAGCTCATGGCATTGTTGATCTTGTAGCGGTCGAAAACGAAAATACTGAGGATTTCGTGTAAATCTAGTTCAAACCATAATTCGAATTTTCTGTGATTTGATATTGAATAGAAATAATTCATAATCATCAATCATCAGGTTAAGATCGATCTAAACCAACTCATTTTATTCTATATATAGATATATACATACGACATGCCAACTATTAAACAACTTATTAGAAACACAAGACAGCCAATAAGAAATGTTACGAAATCTCCCGCTCTTAGAGGATGTCCTCAGCGTCGAGGAACATGTACTAGGGTGTATGTGCGACTCGTTCATTCAGATCATGAGTTCGAACAAATGAGACCATTTTTTCAGTATCAATGATCAGTACCAATGAATAGGATAGATAGAGAAGATCTATCATATACCTATATTGTATAGATATATGGAATTTATGGTTTCCATTGGTGCAAATCCAATCATCTAGATTTGAAATAAGAAGCAATTCCCCATTGGTAGCAAACGGTTATCCATTAAGCGGCGGAAATAGTATTATAAGAAGCAAAAAAGTTATGCTTCTTTTCTTGAAAAACGGACTAACAGGGTCAGCTACCTAGCCAACTTTCATAATTAAATGCCGTCACTGTATGAATAATTCGTATTGTGAAAGAGCTATTACTGTATAATTGATGGGTAGAGCCAAAGAGTGTGAACTATACAAGTTCACAATAACATTTGATTAAATGAAAGAAGAGGCTCCGGTGTATAGAGAGGACCTCACCGTTTAAGAGGTAACCATAGAAACGATGGAACCCACTATTTTTTTATTTAGTATCGTTAGACTGTCTTATTTCCCGGTGAAATAACTGGAAGGAATAGAATTTGAAATCGTGGTTGGGAAGGTCATAGTAGCAAAAGCCATTGGAATTGAGATTTTATATATCGGAATAATCCGTTTTGGTATTAATTGACCGGGGAAGGGGAAAAGGATGACTGAAAGAAGAAAAATCAATTAGTTATTCATTAAGGTTTAATTTGATTCAATGACCAGAGTTAGACGAGGATATACAGCTCGGAGACGTCGAACAAAAATTCGTTTATTTGCATCAACCTTTAGAGGGGCTCATTCAAGACTTACTCGAACGATTACTCAACAGAAAATGAGAGCTTTGGTTTCCTCTCATCGAGATAGAGGCAGGCAAAAGAGGGATTTTCGGCGGTTGTGGATCACTCGGATAAATGCAGTAACTCGTGAGAATAAGGTATTCTATAGTTATAGTAGATTTATACACAATCTGTACAAGAAGCAATTGCTTCTTAATCGTAAAATACTTGCGCAAATAGCTATATCAAATAAGAATTGTCTTTACATGATTTCCAATAAGATCATCAAATAAAGGAGATTCTAAAGTAATATACAGGAATGATTGAAACAGAATTCCCCGGAGAATGAACTCCGGGAAGATATAGAATAAAAATCCATTAAGATAAGTAGTAGGAATGAACGAACATATTTCAATAAAAAAAAGATTTCTTCTTCCCGCATTTTTTCTTTCTTATAACACAAGAATCAAATCTGGATTCTAGACCTTTTCGGACAAAACATCAATCTGAGCTTAAGTTCCGATTGGAGTTTTGAGTCAATTGAGGAGTATGCCTATTTATTTCTGGTTCTAGGCCCAGTAGTTCTTGGGATCGACTCGGCTCTCTCAAATTGTTTCTCATTATTAAGAAAAGGTAACAAAGATAAAATACGAGCTTGTTTTATAGCAATAGTAATTAATCGTTGTTGTTTCAAGGTCAATCTATTCACTCGTCTAGATAATATTTTTCCTTGTTCACTAATAAATCGACTAATTAAACTCATGTTTCTATAATCGATTCGATCCCCCGATCCAATTGGGGGCAAACGCCTACGAAAAGATCGCTTGTATTTACGAAAAGGTTGCTTGGATTTATCCATGGTTTATTCCTTATCTCTAAAATTCTCTTCCTTTATTCATTTCAGATCCAACCGAAATAGGGCTTAATATATTAAATATATTATTTGATTCATATATTATCTATCTATACACATGACATAATATCTACATGAAATCCGGTTTTATTTGTACATAATATGTATATTATATATGTTAAGTTCTTACTCTTACTATTCCTTGGAAAGATCGAACACATGATGTTCCCTTCGATCTATTTCTTTATTTCCCCATGAATAGTATGCTTGTGACAATAGCGACAAAATTTTCTCAATTCTAATCGACTGGGTGTATTGTGGCGATTCTTTTGAGTAATATATCTAGAAATGCCCGACGATTCCTTATTAACACCATTTCGGACACAACTGGTACATTCCAAAATAACTCTGACTCTGACATCTTTACCCTTGGCCATGAACCTCCTTTAGATTTTGGATCGACTTAACTTAACTCTTCTAGTTTCGATCCGAACCGAAGAAGACGAAAAAAATCAATAGAAGGTACTAACGAGAAATGCAATTTCTAAAGATTTCGTTGTACTTATTTCATTCTACTTATTGTTTTGTTATTATATAATTAATAGAATATTAATAGAGTTTAAGTTAAGCAATACAAAATTAGAGTAATAATTAAGTAATACAATTTCCTTCTAACTATCAATTATTTATATCCTAAATCCCAATATGTCAGTTAAGTATCTTCTTACTATGCTATGAGTTCGTGCAGCCTACCCTAGATTGGCTACAAATTAAAATGGAATTTCTGTTTTCCTAAATTAGATCTTGGATCTACCGGATTTTTTAGAAGGCTCAATACACTTTTTTTGTCTTTCCTTCCTATCCTTAAAGAATTGAAAAGGGGAGACAAAATTTGAGTCACGGCATGTGGAATTTGATTTCCGCATTTCTTCCCATATCAATAACGAAAATTAAAAAAAAGGGAATGACAAGGCATCTGGGAATAAACGATTAATTTCTATCAATAGACCCGCTAAAGACCCAAACCATAGAGTAGTTAGCACAGGTGCCACAGAGAGATATGTTTTTATATCTCGCATTGAGAAAATCCTCCTTCTTTATTGTAATACATATATGGTCAGATGCTGTAGTTCAAGATCATTTGTATTTATTTTTACGCGGAATTACTAACTAAAGTGGATATGTCCAATGAACCAATAGATGAGATTTGTCTGTCCCACAAAAAGAAAAAAAATGACCCCTTCCTCCCGAGCATTACTGATAAATATTAATTCTTTTGTTATACGTTAGGTTGGGTTTCAAATGTATATAATTCTTTTATTATATGAAACCAAAAAGAAGAAATGACAATAAAGTTGGATATAAATGGAGGATAAAATAACGATGTGGAAAACAAGACACGGATTTTGTACAATGACACTGTACAACAATTTTGAAAAGGGATGTAGCGCAGCTTGGTAGCGCGTTTGTTTTGGGTACAAAATGTCACGGGTTCAAATCCTGTCATCCCTACCTATTACTTCTCCTATGGGCAGTAACGAGGGATTAATTGATCGCCATTAAAATGGGGCATAATCTTTAATTGTTGGATATTATACGTATGCTAAATCCGTTAGAACTTTAATCTGTTAGAAATGGAAAAAAAAGAGTTTTTCTTTTGAAAGCGCTCTTAGTTCAGTTCGGTAGAACGCGGGTCTCCAAAACCCGATGTCGTAGGTTCAAATCCTACAGAGCGTGATTCCGTCTATCTTATATCGAATCATGATAAAATCACTTAACAAAACAAAGTTGAATTGCAATGACCTCCTGCAAGGAGGAGGTCAATCAAAAAAAGAAATGTTACTCTACTCAATCAAAGGTCCAACTGATCACCACGTCTGTATTGTAAATATGCAGTAACGAATAATCCTGCTAAAGTAATAGGAATTAGACCTAAGACGATTCCAAATAGAAAAACTTCAATCATTTCGGTTTATTTAAGGAGATAAAAAAAAGAGGTAAGATCTATCCCTAAATATTAATCTTAATTATCCGTGAATCTCAATGACCAAGAAAAGAATTGGCAATTGGTGCGGTAAAGAACCATAGAATATCCGGGATCTCCGAAAAAGATTTTTCTGAATTATCCAGTTAATTCATTTCAAATAAGTCGTATCTTGTTCAAACCAATAAATAGAGCTAGGGTTATAGTTAAAGCAGCCAGTAAAAAACCGAAATAACTAGTTATAGTAAGCATGAAAGGGCTAAATTAGATATGTTTTTTTGCTACATATGTTGATAAAACACTTACCTAAGTTTCCATTTTTCCCAGATACGAGGGTAATAAAAACCAATTAAAAGAATTAGTTTAGTTCCAATGGAAAATTTTTGATTCATCAGTCAATATAGATAATACTAAAAAAGAGATAGAGTGACATAGGTAAAATAAATTGATTCATCAGATGTGACATCGACCAATCCTGTGATTCCGAATCAACGTCAACAGATTCTTTGTCCAATTTGGGAGTTGACTAAAGTAATAGTAATAAGAAGTGTATCATGTAACTTCATTCAAAACTCAAATTGAATTTTAGTTGGAATGACAGAATTCGATTTGCAAATAACTTCAATTTTTTGATCATTTCTTTTCTTTTTCAATAGGATCTAATCCATTTTATTTTGGGGGAAGCGAACGACCTGATACTACCTTATTACTTATTTTAAGTGATTGCATTCAGTCTAGTAATAGGTTAATTAATTGCCCATACGATATCGAATAATAATAAAAAAGTGTTCCAC